AGATAACCTAATAAGGCGAAAGAATGCTTGTATAATGAAAATGGGTTTATATGGATCTTTTGGGGTTGAAAGCACACATCAAAATGACATTGACATAAATTGACAAGGTAATATTTCCATTTTTTCATCAGAAGAGGCGTATCCTTTGAGACAAAAATGGATTTTCCTTGATATCTAATATAATGTATGAAAGGATCCTTGAGCAAGCATAGGCTGTCCCCCCAATCCTTAGTAAAGACTTCTACAAAATGTTCTATTTTTCCATAGAAATATATTCGCTCAAGAAAGACCTGATAAAATGTTAATCGGAAATGAAAGGATTGCTTACAAAGAAAAAAGAAAACGGACTCGTATTCATATACATGAGAATTATATAAGAACAAGAAGAATCTTTGATTCTTTTTTACAAAAAAGGAAATAGATTTCTTTGGAATAATAAGACTGTTCAAATTCCAATACTCGTGAAGAAAGAGTCGTAATAAATGCAAAGAGGAGGGATCTTTCACCCAATAGCGAAGGATTTGAACCAATTTTTCTAGATGGATGGGGTACGGTATTAGTCCCTCTGACAGATAATTTAAATGTGGGAATTTGCCCTCTAAAAAAGGAAATATTGAATGAATTGATCGTAAATTATGAGATTTTACTATTTCTGATCTTTCTAAAGAGGATACTAATCGTAAGGAAAATGGAATTTCCACAATAACTGCAAACCCCTCCGATATCATTTGAAAATACAAATTTTTGTTATACCTAAAAAATGTATTTTGGTTAGAATCATTAGCAGAAATAATCAAATGATTCTGTTGATACATTCGAGTAATTAAACGTTTTACGATTAGTAAACTATATTTATTGTCATAACCTACATTTTCTAACAAAATAGATCTATTTAAGTCACGATCATGAGCAAATGTATAAATATACTCCCGAAAGATAAGTGGGTATAGGAAGTCATTTTTTCGAGATCTATCTATTTCTAAATTTCTTTGAGATTTCTCTATTTTCATTTTGAATTCGATTTGATTGAAGCAAAGATAGGGAGTTTATTGGGTTATTAAATGATACATAGTGCGATACCATAAAAACAAAATAGTATAATATAAAAAGAATAGATACCTCGGAAATAGTTAAACTCACCAACGGACCCTCTATCCTCTCTTTTTTCCATCTAATTGGTTTATGTTCATTTCTAATTGGTTTATGTTCATTTATAGGGTAATAGGTGACTAGAAATCCTTTAATTTTTCAAGTCAATCACTCTTTTTTGATTTTGGAAAAAAAAAATTGCTTTATCAATATACTTTTTCTTCTACACATTCAACTCCCCTTCATAGTGGAGAATAGCTAATAGTTAGGACTCATTAAAAAAATCGAAAATCCACTCAAGAAAAAGCTTTTCCCGCACTAGGCACTAATCTATTTTTAACGTCTAATTAGATCGGAAAATCATTCAAATTAAGAACGGGAGCTCGTTGCTTTTTTATTTCCCTATAATTCCCTATAATTGGAGCCGCGGAGCTCTGTCCATTTATTAACTCGACCCAACCCCAACTTTGAATTTGAATTCATTTGTTTTTATGTTACGCACCAAGAATTCAAACAAGGTTTGTTTGGAGCCGATCCGGTAAGAATCAAATATTCTCAGAATTCTCCATTGATACGACATGCTGTTTTTTCCATTCATTCCTTTCAGGATCAGTCGTGGTCTTACAAATAATACCGATGGTATGGACGAATCCCTTTCTTCGTACAAATGTGTAAAAGCTGTTAGCCGCACTTAAAAGCCGAGTACTCTACCATTGAGTTAGCAACCCAAATACAAATAATTAGGTTATGTAGATAGAATCGGAATCAAAAATCAAAATAAATCAAAGAGAATAAATAAAGAGATTGAATCATACGACACAATCAAAACATTAAACTAACAAGAAATGAACACGAAATGAAATAGAAAAATTTCTAATTGATTCGGATAAAAAAATAGATAAAGTTAAATTTAAATAAAGTATAGATAAAGTTTAATAAAGTCAAAATTTATAGATTATCTCTTGTCTCTTATGCTATCTATTCTTATATTTAAAATTGAAAATAATTTCAAAAATGGAAATATTCATTTTTATACATTTTTCTAATATAACAATACATTCAATACATTTCTATTTTTTTTTAGAATCAAAAAAAAGACTTTTGTATCACAGCAAATCCAATAAACCTATCATTTCATTTGAATGAAGAAAAAAAAAAAAAAAACCAAACCACTGGAATAGATATAAATAAATCTACAGATAAGATCTAATTACCCAGATCGGATTATATTTATTTGATACACTGTTGTCAATATGAATGTAAATCTGTTAATAAAAAAATACACAATGAAGAAAACAAAAGAATTAATTCAAATTAACCCCATATTTTATTGATATTTTATTGAATCATATAAATATTTTTTGATTTCCAATACGAATATTAGCAAACCAATAAGATAAGACGAAGAAATAAGTAGTTCTCTTCGAATCTTCATCTTCAAGTGACTCGATAGGACCGAGTCGTGAATCCCACACTTCTTCAAGTACCAAGGACTCATAAAAAATCATTTAATTAAAAGAATTTAATTAAAAAATAACTTATCTCGATATCATTATATCATTATTTGAATAACGTTTTATAGTTTATAGTAAGGACTCCGTTTTATCATCATAAAAGAGATAAATCCCATATGCAGATTCAGATTAAACCATCAATGATTTAAAATAAAACAAATTAATAGGTCGAAAAAGAAATGTGTAACATATGTATTTTCTTTGTTTGTTAATGAGATTCGAACAGACATTGAAAATGATCATATCATGGGGTGTGGGATAATGAACGAGAAATCAAATTCAAATAAAGAACGATTCCATCTTATTGGATGCTAGACTCTCTTTTTATAGGTACAAAGCCAAAGAGGTTCAGATGAATTCATTATTTCCTTTTTTTTTACCCTAAACCAGCCCGAGGATAAAGATATAATGAAAAACCCGTCTTACTTTTGTTGTTCAAAAAAACAATCTTTATTTTGATATATATAATTTTGATATAGAAAATAAATATGCTCTGGGACGGAAGGATTCGAACCTCCGAATGGCGGGACCAAAACCCGTTGCCTTACCGCTTGGCCACGCCCCATTTCTATTTTGATTCAAAACTAATAAAACTAATATTGGTATTGGTTCTTTGTCAATTCCCGTCCCCCAAAAGATCTATGAACTGGATTAGCTTGTTGTTCGTATTTTGATATGTGTAGATATAGAATTAAACTGAATTTATTGATCATAATATAGAATTCCATTAAGATATTGTATGAAAATATGATTTCTTTTATTCTTTTTTTAGCTGATAATTGAAGGATTTTTGATTGGCTGAGTTTAAAGTTTTTTGTCTACCTTAACTCTATTTTATATTAATATTAATTTATATCCATTTTTATATGAATATTAATAACTCAGTCAAAATACAATTATCTTCAAGAACAAAATGTTTGTTATGCTTAATATTTTAAATTTGATTTGTATCTGTCTTAATTTTGCCCTTTATTCAAGCAGTTTTTTCTTCACAAAATTGCCTGAAGCCTACGCTTTTTTGAATCCAATCGTAGATGTTATGCCAGTAATCCCTCTGTTCTTTTTTCTATTAGCCTTTGTTTGGCAAGCTGCTGTAAGTTTTCGATGAGATTTTGAATACTGTCCTAAAATAATTCATGATTTATTCAAGATAAAAAATTCTAATAATTGATAAGATCAGATAAGTCTTTATAGTATAGGCCCTTGATTCAAACATTGAAGTTATTGTATAAACGTGAAAAATATAGATTACCTACCCCATGCTCCTCTTTTTTCCATTCTATTAAAAGAAACCTATTCGGTTAGAGCCCCCCGAAATATCTAATTTTCGGTATGAAAGAAAATTTTTGGCACGAAAGACTCGACTCTTATTACAAATGAATTTAGAAAAATGCTTTTCTATTTCGAAAAATTTCTAGAAACCACTTCATTTCTTGGTGTCAAAATAGGATATATGGTATAAAAATAGAGAATCTATTTTCTTTTTTTCCAAACAAAAAAAAAGATCTTGGAGATTGTCTAATGCTTACTCTCAAACTCTTTGTTTACACAGTAGTAATATTCTTTGTTTCCCTTTTCATCTTTGGATTTTTATCTAATGATCCAGGGCGTAATCCTGGACGTGAAGAATAAAAAAAAAATAAGGCTTTTTCCTTACTTGATTTTTATTTTTATTAAATGTTCTTAGAATTTTATCTATTCTACATCTTTAACTATTAGAAAATAAATAAAGAAAAAGACTTGAAAAAAAAAAAATACCAAGTCATCAACGGAACCGGAAAGAGAGGGATTCGAACCCTCGGTACGAATAACTCGTACAACGGATTAGCAATCCGACGCTTTAGTCCACTCAGCCATCTCTCCCAATTGAGAAAAGATAATTCCTATGTTACATTACACAACAATACACAACAAGTAGGGCTTGAAAAAAAAAGTCCTTCTTCCATACTTTCTTTTTTTTTACCTTTTTTATTACTTTATATTACTATATTATTATTATATTACTCTTAATATATTAGTATTCTAATTAGTATTATTTAGTATTTATAGTACTATTTAATTACTATTAATTAATTAATTACTATATTATTAATATTATATTATTCTATTAATTATTATATTCTATTAATTATTATAATTTATTCTATTAATTATTATAATTATTAATATTTGAATTTTAATAGAATATTCTAATTTTAATATTAGAAATTAGAATTCTATATTTTTTTTTTAATCTATTCTTTATTTTTATTTTTCATTTCGTCCGAAAAGTCTTTTTTTATTTCCGCGTCCTGGCCCGTGTCCCGGGCCATTTTTTATTTTTTGTTGCAACAAATTAGATAAGATAAAAAAAGTTATTTTATTTGATTCAAAAATACTTGTTATTGAAAGAACAGG